AGTTAGACTTATGGAGTTTCGTATAGAATAGCAAACCAAAAAGTGATTCCATTTCGACTATTATTATGATATTAATATTCCAATACGATTGGATAAGAGATACCGGTAAAATAACTAGATTCGGGATTTGATCTGTTCGATGAGCTAAAGTAAAGACCTAATCATCAGAAACAATCAATATAATCAATAGAAAGTTGATTTTTTTAGCATGTAGTTTTTTTTGTGACTTGAATTGTTAAGCTCAAAGCAAAATAGTTTGCATAGAAGAGATAGATTTTTATCTATTTTTGGTAGTAGAGTTCACATAATACGATTTAAGCGCATAATAAGAACATAAGATAAAGAAGGCCCTTTTAACCCTATACGGATATATATAGCTATCTATATGTGTCTCTCTTTTTATATTGCAGTTCTATCTATTCTGGACATCACATGTCATGCCCTATCAAAAGTTCTATTTTCTCTCAGAATTATGGACAGATCAGATATTCGATTAGTTATCTGTGTAAGAATTTACAGTCCGGGGTTTACATATATTCCTAATTGTTGTTATAATTGAAATTGAGAAGGATTTTTTTTATTGAAAAGAATCAATACTGATTCCTTACTTACATATCAATTTCAATTTTCTGCTATCCCTAGCATTAGAGAAATACAATTGGAGATTCAAATCCAAGAATTGTTTATGAATTCACATTCAATAGTTAATGGTTCCAATTTGTCTCCCTTTGTGAATGAAAATTGACATTTGGTTTTTTATTTCGGGGAAGGCATTTCCATATTTTATGGTTTAAGTTTAGATAGTATATGTTTTAAGATACTATAAAAATTAATCGAAAAGATAGATCCAATCCAAATCAAAAACAAGGAAGGATTTCTTTTATTTATATTTCATTTAAATTCATTTTTCATTTAAATTCATTTAAAGGGATTAAGATTAAAAAAATGGGATTTAAAGATGTTTCAAGATGCAAGTAAAAAGGGAAAGGGAATATTTTCGTCTCTTTTTTTTAGCACTTTGGCGACATGGCCGAGCGGTAAGGCGGGGGACTGCAAATCCTTTTTCCCCGGTTCAAATCCGGGTGTCGCCTAATTAACAAAAGATGCAAAATACCTATTATCTTATGTTTTGTTGATATAATTTGTCAAATTTGTCCACAACAGAAGAAGTCGGAGGAAAAGGACTCTTGATACTCCCTTGATTCTAAACATCTGAGGGTTCTGTTTTCTAGAGTACTGTAAATTCTTTAGGAGTCAAGGAAAGTTTATAGTAATGAAAGGAAATCCGTAAATCTTGATATAATAGTCCGCCCAATACTTACTACTAATGTATAGGGACTGTTTCTTGATTGAATGGCGGGATAGAAAATCGAATTAGTAGTTGTGGAAAGCGCGGAAGATACTTTGTATACAAATTCATAAAAATTCTTGAGTACTTAGGAATTTAATCAATCTAATATCGATTGAATAGATAATTGGATTTTACTTATACATATCTATTTTATTTTTTTACATACATTTTGACTTTTCTATTTTTATATAACGTACAAAAAGAAATTCTTTCTTTTTGGTTTAGGTAATTCCTAGTCAAGAATGGAGTAGGTTGTCTTCAAATTGTTTTCCAGAGAAAATCGAGAAACGTTAAGGATTAGATCAAATAGAAAGGACTATGTAAAAAAAAACGAAATAGGAGTATGTAATAGATAACGATCCATTTTGATTCTAGACTTTTCGATTTTTTACTTAATGAAGAACAACAAAATAAAGACTAGGTCTTATTAATCTTATATCTTAGTCTTATTAATCTTCTATCTTAGTAAGATTTTATTAACACTTCCAACTTCCCAGGGTTTTGCCCTTATTTTGTTTTTCTTTGTCCTTGTGTTTAATCTTTTCTAATTCTACTAGCAATCCTATAACAATTTCTTGCAATATAGAAGAATTTCTTCTAATTAATTCTATTTCTTGAATTCTTTCATCAATGGTATTGGTCAAAATCCCTTTTTTGACTCTGTGCCGGCGATTCTATTATTATTAGTATTAGTGAAGAATAATGGAAAATTTATTTCATATTCATATAGATAGGAGACATAATTCACATGGATATAGTAAGTCTCGCTTGGGCTGCTTTAATGGTAGTCTTTACATTTTCTCTTTCACTAGTAGTATGGGGAAGAAGTGGACTCTAAGGATACTATTAATTGAGTTCAGAAATCAAACTGTACCGATTCTTTTAGAGATCGTTCTGCAAAGACTTTTTTAATTTACCTATTGAAATTGAATTCAAATTCAATTGAATTAAAAGGATCTTCATTATATTCGATTATATTCGGGTGGAGTAATGTATTCTATGAATAATATATTAATAATATAATATATGAATAATACCCTTTTAATCTAAGATATCTTATCTTCTTCGACAAGTCACATATTGCGCACTTAGTGCTTAGTTTAGTATTTGTTTTATTATTTTAAATTTTATTTTAGAAATTGGATTTATGCTATATTTTATTGACTTGACTCATTTCATATCATGATTCAAATCTTTAAAAGATTAAAAAATCTGTGAGGTTTACTTTACTAATCTTTTTCCTCAACACCGGAAAGGGTTTTTATAGAATTCTTTTCCTTGGATGATCTGTTAACTGCTCAATCAATTACTTCTGCCTTCTTCTTCAAAATGGTAAAAAAAGATTTCTTGATTTTCTTTTTTTAATATATATGTTTTTTTATTTATATGTTTATATGCCCAGACTCTTTTTTTTTCCTTTTCATTTATTTTATTTTTTCGTTAAATGCGATTCCGTAATTTCTATTGAAAATAATCAGAAATCTAGGAATTCGAATTGTAAGAGTAAGAGTTGCTTTTCGACTATTTCAGATTAATTGGAATCAACACAAATGAAGAAAAAAGAAATAGAATTGGGGCTTTATGTACATTACATAGAGATAATTGATTTCTAGATATATGAATATGGATATAAAGATGATATTCTAGATTGATCTACATTAAGTATATTTTTATTTAAGTATATATTTGTATATAGTACAACTGTATACACTAGAATAACAAAAATAGATAGTATGGTAGAAAGAAAACTTTTCTTTCTACCATACTATCTGATCTTATAGAATACTGCTGATTCTAGTCCGCTCATTTCATCTAAAACGGCGAAATTGGAATCCTTTTCATTTTCTAATCGCCGATATTAATAAGAACTAAGAAGTCAAGTTTCATTCAAATTAATCACTTTGACTGACAGTTTTTACGTATATTATAAGTAAAAAGGCAGTAGGAACAAGAATGAACAGCGCAGTAGCAATAAATGCGAGAATATTTACTTCCATAGTCTCACTCTTTCGTTTTTCTTTACTTTGCAATAACTCGGGATTTAATCCCATAGAGATGATAAATCTTTCGCCTCTAAATTCAATGATATGAATTCCATCTCGATGATATCGAATCGAATCAATATCATGAATAACAATATCGGAGCTATCAAATCGATTTATCGTTGAGAATTGAATAGTATAACATAGAAAGATCGTTTATCCATACCGAATCCAAAAATGGATTCCTGGTATAATCGAGAATTTTTTTTTTTTACTTTATTTTTCATTCTTTTCCATTCTTTTTTTCTATAAAATTCTCGCCTTCCTTAGTACAATCCATTTGTCGAAGTCTCATCTAACCGTGTTTTTTTTATTTTGAGACTTAGACTCGTTATAAACAAACCCAAACAAAGAAACAATAGAAGCAGAATGGAGAAAGGGGAATTAAGTTCTAAACTCTTTGTTAATGATCTAATCTTATTGTAAGTAAAACAAAAAAAAGTTTGATAAAGACAAGGGCAAGTACAGTATAAAAAAGATCGAATATTCTACCAAATTCAATTTTATTTGTATCGATTCAATTTTATTTGTATCGTATAAATACAAATTCGATTTGTGTATGGACTGCCACGAAAGATATGGTACTCGATTCGATTTCATTACACGAATCGGTAGAAATCAAAAAAGTCAAACTCAGTATGGTATCTCTTGGAATCCTGAATATAATGTTATCTATGATTGCACTAATCCATATATGTCTTTATCAATCGGTACTAGTTGAAGAACTGAAAATTCCCATATTTCTATTTGCTTTGATGAGAACTGAAAAACGAAAATAAATATGAAAATAAATAGAAAAAAAGAAATAGAAATAAGAATAGAAATAATAAAAAATAAGAAAAAAGAAAAAGAAAGAAATGGAAATAAGGTTCCCTTTTGAAATGAAATTATACTATTTGTCCTCGTTTGACAGAAAATGGAGAGAGAATTTGATATATATATTTTAGTAAATTATTGAATTTTGATCTGTCGGGACTGACGGGGCTCGAACCCGCAGCTTCCGCCTTGACAGGGCGGTGCTCTGACCAATTGAACTACAATCCCAGAGAAATGAAATAAAGTATAGAGCATACATATTCTTATGATTTCATTCAAACCCTTTCTAGTTAGATTTTAGATTGGAATTGCCACGTTGTAACAGAGACGTGCGTTTTCTATTGCTAAACACATGGATATAAACTTTAGCGATAACGACACGGATTACTACTCATTTTTTCATTATGTCAAATCCAAATCGATTGATAATCAATCTTTCAATGAAAAAAGAGTCTTTTTTTCTTTACATTTCTCTTTTTCTTAGACTTTATACTTACAAATCCTGATATGAATCTGGATCAAGAGCAAGATCCGAATTTGTGGAAACAAAAAAATAGAGCAAATCAAATAAATAATAAATAACAGGTAAAAATATATCAGAAATTTTGACTTTTGTCCGCTTTTGTACGTATCAAGCATTTCAAGAGAACAAAGGGGTTATACCATTTCGTGGTGGATCAGTGAATTATTGGGCCGAGCTGGATTTGAACCAGCGTAGACATATTGCCAACGAATTTACAGTCCGTCCCCATTAACCGCTCGGGCATCGACCCAGGAAGAATCAACTCCAGACTTATTATTTAATATATTTTAATATATTTTATTTATATTAACTTAATATATTTTATATTAAAAATCCATGATCAACTTCCTTTCGTAATACCCTACCCCCAGGGGAAGTCGAATCCCCGCTGCCTCCTTGAAAGAGAGATGTCCTGAACCACTAGACGATGGGGGCACAGTTGCCCGACCGTCAGCATATTATGCTCATAGTATGAACAGTTTTTTGAAATTGTCAATATAACGAAATAGTCTAATTAGATTTGAAAGATCTTTCCGTCTTTCATGATTATTTTTGATTCGTCATTTATATCCATGAATTATTCATTCTAATATCAATTGGAATTTTTATTATTCTTTTTTTTTTTTATTAATTATTTTTTTTTTACTAATTATTTTGTTTTTATTTTAATTTAAAAAATATTTTTAAATATTTAAAATAATATATAAAATAATATATAAATATAATAAAAAAAAAAAAATAATAAAATAGATAAAATAATAGAAATCGAAGAAATAGAATAGAAGAATAGAAATAATACGAAAGATTCTTTCCTTTCAAGGAATGGAATGATTGATTTCCCAGCAAGCCGTAAAGGAGGGTTAAACCCCACTTCTTCCGCTTTCATTCATTGATTACCTCATTGGTAAGTAAGGGGGATGGGCATATCTCTATCGCCGACTATATTAATAATATATATATATACTTATTAATTTGAATTTAATTAAGAATAAATATATTTACTTTACATAGATTTGATTTATAATCTAGTTCCCTAGATATATGTTGTCCGCATAGTGGCTCATTCCTGAATTGGATCAAATGGGCCCTTTTAACTCAGTGGTAGAGTAACGCCATGGTAAGGCGTAAGTCATCGGTTCAAATCCGATAAAGGGCTTTGGCCTTTTTTTTCAAAAAAACTCCAGCGGTAGTATTTTTATTTGATTTGAAAGGACAATAGAGATGTTGTTGATATTTGTAATAAAAAGAAAAATAAACAAAAAACTCTAATAATTCATTCTAAAATTTCTATATTATTATATAATTTTAGAATGAATTTTAGTATAAGAATTATAGTTATAAAGTTGAAGATTTGTTTATTATATTATACTGAGATTATATTATACTGAGATAAGCTGGTTCTTAAATTGCGAAAATGAAATTAACCGTAAAGTTTAGATTAGAAATTAACAAAAGAAAAAGTAAGTGGACCTAACCCATTGAATCATAACTCTATTTACTATTATGAATATTAAAATTCGATATAATGAAATTGGAACAGTAGATCCGCTATCCGCTTTTTCTTTAATTTTCATATTTTTTTTATTAGACTCTGAAAAAATTTGTCGATATTTCTGATTCAATTTTATTGTTTTTGTCCCTAGTTATTCTATAGGAATAAATAGGAATAAATCACTATTCCCTTCTTCCGCAGAAAAGTTTTTTTGAAGTGACAACATAAGACATATAAGAAAGATTTAAAATATCTTTCTTTAATTCCAGACCAAAAGATCAATTTTATATTGATAGTTTTATACGTATATAAGATTTATCTTTTATGTATAAATAGATAATCAAATTTATATATCTATCAGATAATGGTTTCATGGACCAAGTCTTTCCATATCGATGCATACACAATATTTTTATTACACCAAGACAATATAATGCAGAATAACTAAAAAAAAATTTCATGGAAAGTTTCCTATTATTATTTAATATTGCATTGAATTAAATAAGAGGAAATCTCCTTTTTCTTTTCTGACAGATAAAAAGTAAATAGAATAAAATATTTGAAGTGTCTTTCTTGCTTTGACCTGTGAAAAGACATATTCTGGGGTTTTAGTTCATATTCTATTCATCTGAAGGCAAAAGAAATCGAATAATAAAGGAAAATCTAATAAAGAAAAAAATAAATAAAATGAAAGAATAAAGATAAAAAATAAGAAATAAAATTAATTAAAATGAATATTGTAGTCGTTTACTGCATATGCATATAGAAATTCGAAAAGTACAAAATATTGATTTTTTAATTTTAAAAATCAATCTGACTAACAAGATAAGATCCACGAATAAGATTCGTTTTATAGAATGAGAGGATTCAGTCTGAGGAGCAACTGGTAAGGAGGGGGAATCACTTGTTCCTTGAATCGCTCTTTTAAAAAATTCATCTATCCAATTCTAATTGGAATTGATGACTCACAAAAAAATTCATGTTGATATGGTTATTAAGGCTAAGAATAAGTTAAAATAACCGAATTTGGTTCATGATTTTATCTAAATCGAATTATTAACGGATAAAGAATTTTTTTTTAATCTTCGAAACCCATTCTAAATTAGAAGGGACAGTGTACGAGAAATCAAATCATACATAAATGATAGAAGCTTGTAGGGCCCTGAAAATACTATGAGGTGCTCGGAAATGGTTGAAGTAGTTGAATAGGAGGATTGCTATGACTATAGCCCTTGGTAAATTTACCAAAGATGAAAGTGATTTATTTGATATTATG